TCGCAATGCCTATGGTGTCGGCTTGACCTTTCATAAGTGGAGACAAAAGAAAGCGTCCATAATAAAGACGCTTACTGTCTGTCCTTGATTCAACACACTTCCACTGCAGTGTCCGAGTAGATACTGTTACTTTCTCTCGAACCATAGTAATATAATATTATTTGATCGAATCGTTTATTTCTCTTGAAATTTCTTTAATATTTTTTTTATACACGTCTTTTTTTAGGAGGTCTACAGCCATTATGTGGCATAGGAGTTACATCCCGTACGAAAGTTAATAGTATACCACTTCGACGAATAGCCCGTAATGCTGCATCTCTTCCGAGACCGGGACCTTTTATCATGACTTCTGCTCGTTGCATACCTTGATCGACTACTGTACGAATAGCATTTCCAGCTGCCGTTTGGGCAGCAAAAGGTGTCCCTCTTCTTGTACCTCTAAATCCACAAGTACCAGCCGAAGACCAAGAAACCACCCGGCCTCTTACATCTGTAACAGTCACAATGGTATTATTGAAACTTGCTTGAACATGAATAACTCCCTTTGGTATTCTACGTGTATTCTTACGTGAACCAATACGTCCATTCCTACGCGAACCCACTTTTGGTATAGTTTTTGCCATATTTTATCATCTCATAAATATGAGTCATATAGATATATGGATATATCCATTTCTTGTCAAAACAGATCTTTTTTATTTGTACATCGGGTCTTTTAGAGAGTTTTTTTTGACACTATCCTTGTCTTTGTTTATGTCTCGGGTTGGAACAAATTACTATAATTCGCCCCCGTCTACGAATTAGTCGACATTTTTCACAAATTTTACGAACAGAAGCTCTTATTTTCATATTTTGAATTCCTTAAACTTAATTTTAAATCGACTTCTTGGAAGAAAATGAGTTTCTTGAAATTTTGAAGTTCGGATCGTATTCCCACGGAAACTCATGTTAAAGTTGAAAAACCACCGAATCCCTTGAATATTTGTTGGGGCGTTCCTAAATGATACGCCCTCTGGCAGATATAAGAAGGATTACCATATATAACACAAAATTTCTCCGCCTATTCCTTTTAGTCGAGCCTCTCGATCTGTCATTATACCTTGAGAAGTAGAAAGAATTACAACTCCCATTCCGCCTAAAATTCTAGGAATTCTTTGATAGTTAGAATAGATTCGTAGACCAGGTCGACTGATCCGTTTTAAATTTAAAAGATTTCTATAGGGCCCTTTTCTATTTCTTGTATGGCGCAGGGTTAAAACCAAAAAGGATTTGTCGCTTTCTCGATGTTTCCTCACATTTTCGATAAAACCTTCTCGTAAAAGTATTTTTACAATGTTTTCGGTGATATTAGTAGATGCTATTCGAACGACTCTTTTTCTATCCATATCCGCATTGCGTATAGAGGTTAATATGTCAGCAATAATGTCCCTACTCATGATGGACTAAAATTCTTGTTGCCCCCAAATTTGTATATAATCAACATGTTTTTTTTTACTTATTTTTTTTCATAAAAAAAAATTATATTATTAAATTAAAGGTATATGCGTGAAACACAATCTACTAAATAAATTTGAATCTATTTCTTTCCAATACCCTACTATAACTATATCGTAGTCTCATCTTAAATCTTAAATTTTAAGACTATTATAATACCTCGGGCGCTAATGAAACTATTTTAGTAAAATTTAAATGCCTCAATTCCCGTGCGATCGCACCAAAAACTCGAGTTCCTTTAGGATTTCCTTCTTGATCAATGACAACTGCGGCATTGTCATCATATCGTATTAGCATACCGTTGTCGCGTTTAAGTTCTTTGCAGGTACGTACAATTACAGCTCTGACCACTTCTGATCGTTCTAGGGGCATATTTGGTACTGCTTCTTTAATCACAGCAACAATAACGTCACCGATATAAGCATATCGGCGATTACTAGCTCCTATGATTCGAATACACATCAATTCTCGAGCCCCACTGTTATCTGCTACATTCAAATGTGTCTGGGGTTGAATCATTTTTTTATTTGTTCTTTCAATGCAAAGGGCGAAGAAAAAAAAAAGAAATATTTTTTGTCAAAAAAGAAAAAAAGAAACCTTGCATTTTTCATTCCCAGGATTTTTTTTCTTTGATTCTACATTCTTATCCCAAAATAATAAATTGAGTTTTGATAGGCATTTTGGATGCGGCTATTGAAATTGCTTTTCTGGCTATATTTTCTGCGACTCCACCCATTTCATAAAGTATTCGTCCTGGTTTAACAACAGCTACCCAATATTCAGGAGAGCCTTTACCCGAACCCATACGTGTTTCTGTGGGTCTTACTGTAACTGGTTTGTCGGGAAATATACGTACCCATATTTTTCCACCACGACGCGCATTTCGTGTCATTGCCCGGCGCCCCGCTTCTATTTGTCTAGATGTGATCCAAGCGGGTTCAAGCGCTTGAAGAGCATATTTACCGAAACTAATATGATTACCTCGATAAGACATTCCCTTCATTCGTCCTCTATGTTGTTTACGGAATCTGGTTCTTTTGGGGTTATAGTTGATGGTTCTTTCTGAATTCCACCTCTACTACAGAACCGGACGTGAGAGTTTCGTCTCATCCAGCTCCTCGCGAAAAAAGGATTCAAAATATTTAATTTGAATTGATATATATATATTTAATTAATAATAGATGAAATCGTGGGATTCTTTGACTTCTTTGACATTGAATCTAATCTATTAGTGATTTGTATACCTTGTTTGTGTATTTTGGATATATAACTAAACCTATTAAACATATATTTATTTTGATTGAAAATATTCCATTTTTTTTTTTCATTTTATCGTATCGGATTGAGCCAAATACAAAATGTAGCAATCCAAAAAAGACTGTTTTCGCGGGCGAATATTTTCTCTACTATTTATTTCAGTTGTAAAGTTAATTCATTACTTCTCAGATCAGAATAGATGAATTGTTTCTCGGTTTCTTCCGCCATCCCGACCAATGAATCGTTAGGATTGGGTTTCAATAAAATCTTCTACATTCATGGGTTCCATCGTTCCCATCGCTTCTTGTTTAATGGTTAGGTCTTAATTTTACAACGGAGCTCTTAATGAAATTTGTTCTTGAGTCAATTTTCTCAGTCTTTATTGGCTCAAGGCTCTTGGTTTTTTGTTTTAGATCTATTATTTAATTATGTATAAATCAGTATTGATGCTTTATTACATTGTTTTTATGAGATGACTAAATCGTTCATAGACCTTACATATTGGAATTCTATATCATTTCTATTTTTTTCTCTCTTTCTCTCACCCCTCTATCTACACCTTTTTCTATATTCCGTTTCACACCTGAGAATCCTATTTTTTACTCTTTTAGTTTATGCAAAACAAATTTCAGTTGCTACAATGATATGAACAATTTTTCATATCTTGACTGCTTGGTTGGATCTAGATAATGCGAAGCGATGAGTTGGTTCTTAGTTCTATAGTTATTAATTCATATTAGGGAGGCTTGTTTTTTTTGAACCTTATTCCTTAAAAAACCAACGAGTCACACACTAAGCATAGCAATTATATCAAACATTTAATCGACTTTTTATTCAACCCTATAGAATTAAAAGAATTAAAGAATTACGGAATTAAGAGCTCTTTTTTTTATCTTCAATCAAAAAAATTAACGTGTTTCTTATTTTTTGTTGGATTTTGGGGTAAAAAAAAAAGAAAAGCTGAGGAAGGCCTTTTTATTCTTCATCTATAAATATCCAAATTTTGATACCTAATACGCCATAGATAGTTCGCACTGTATAGGCACAATAATCAATTTTAGCCCGAATGGTTTGTAGGGGAACCCTACCTTCTCTGATCCATTCGATGCGTGCGATTTCTTTTCCATCAATGCGTCCTGCAATTTGTACTTGAATTCCTTTTGTATCCGCTTGTTCGGTTAATTCAATAGCCTTTTTCATTGCTTTGCGACAAGAAACTCTATTTTTTAATTGTCCGGCTATAAATTCTGCAAGAATAGTAGGATTTCCATAAGGCTTTGCAATTCTTGTGATAGAAATATTGAGTTTTCGGTTTACACAGTTTAACTCTTTTTGTAGATTCGTCTTTAATTCTTCGATTCCTCGCGGCCTATTTTCGATTAATAATTTAGGAAATCCTGTATAGATTATGACTTGGATTAGATCGATTCTTTTTTGAATCTCTATACGTGAAATCCCCTCGATGCCAGAGGATATTCTCATATTTTTTTGTACATAATTTTTGATAAAATCTCTTATTTTTTTATCTTCTTCTAAACCTTCGGAATAGTTTTTTGGTTGTGAAAACCAAACGGAATGATGGTTTTGAGTTGTACCAAGTCGGAAACCAAGTGGATTTATTTTTTGCCCCATAATCCTCCACGACTTTTATTATATACACTCTCATGTATCATCGTCATATATTCATCTTCATCTTCATCTAAAGATATGTCTTTCACTCCAATAGTTATATGACAAGTAGGTCTTTTTATTGGAAAACTACGTCCTCGAGCTCGAGGACGTAGTTTCTTCACGGTAGTTCCTTCGTTGACTTCGGCTTTACTAATTATTAAATTTGTTTCGTCAGAACCCATGTTGTAACTAGCATTTGCTGCTGCAGAATAAACCAATTTAAAAATAGAATAACATGCTCGATAGGGCATGAGTTCTAGTATCATAAGTGTTTCCTCATAGGAACGTCCACGAATTTGATCAATGACTCTTCGTGCTTTATGAGCCGACATAGATATATGTTGACCTAAAGCGTATATTTCGGTTTTTTTCTTCTTTATCATAAGATTCGCCTCCTACTAATGAATGATAAGTATCTATATTTTTTTATTAACGACGAGATCGGTTATCGCCTTTTGCATGCCCTCGAAAATTTAAGGTAGGTGAAAATTCTCCCAATTTGTGACCTACCATACGGTCTGTTATATAAATAGGTACATGCTCTTTTCCATTATGGATAGCAATAGTATGGCCTATCA